CTTGGTATTTTCTTTTATGGTTCATATTCTGGATTAGGTTCATCTCTGTAATAACCGTATGAACTTGTTTATAGATATCAAAGCATAAGAACTCAACGGGATCCCCCTCGAATCAGACAAGGAAAGAGGGGATAGGTCCCGTTGAGTTCTTAATAATCATAAAATAATCATAAATAATTATAATATTTTTTTTTTATAAGTGGTTCAAAAAAATACACATTTGATTGATGTTTTGAAAAATGCACTTAATTAATTGATTCAGAACATCTTTTACTCAAAAGTATCTCTGAATATTTTAAAAATTAAAACAAAGAAGGAATCACTCAAGTTCTGTTTTTTGGATGACTCCCAATTCTATATAATTCTATATATAGATAGTATAGATTTCTATCGATTAGATATCCTGAAACCCTTTCTATAGTAATAAAATATCTATACTAAACTAATAAAATAGAACCTCACTTTATTTAAATCTAATATTTAATCTAATCAAAGTTTCCTTTTTTTTTTCTATTTTAAAAGTTCATTAAAATTGAAGAAGTTCTGTTTGTTCAATAAATTTGCCTATATTTTTGTTTGTCCACTACTTAACATGATAAATAGAAAAAAAGATTATGATAAACCCCGCCAAAAATGGAATCTAAGAATAGGAGTTGTTGACGAATAAGATCAACAATCCTATTTAATTCGACACAAGAAAGGGTTGTGTAAAATCCCTTTTGTCAAAGACTAGGCGATGCACAACCCCCTCCCTAAACCCTTTGTTCCTTTCATTTAGGCTTTGGTTTATATTCTCCGGTTATTTATCTTTTGTTTTGATTCTATTCAAATAGAAAACTAAGGATTCATTCTATATCACTTCGATTTGGATCGAAAAAACAAATAAAAGATAAGTCAAATTAATATAGTCTTTTTCACAATATACACATCACGACCAGTATAAGTAAGTAATTCCCGAAACCTGAAAAAAGAAACAAACAAAATTTTTTTGATCATACACAATTACATAATATAATTGGCAACAAAAGTTTATTAAAAGTTTATTTCTTTTTATATATAATTTGATGTTGAAAAATCCGCGGATCTAAAAATTCATTTCGGACAATTGAACCTTCTCAAACTGTTTCTTTTTAAGAACCAAAAAGATTTGTGCCAAAATAACGGATGCCAAGAAGAGCAAAAGGCCTTGGACACGTGATGGATCTTGAAGTACTACTTCGGCATCCCCCTGACCAAATCCACCCACATTAGGATTACTCGTTAATGGTTGATCAAGTTTGATGGATTCGCCTTCAGAAACAAGAAGTTCCGGCCCTGGAGGGATAATATCAACCACTTGACGCCCATCCGATGCTTCAACTATGGTTATTTCATACCCCCCTTTTTCTTTTCGTATAATTTTGTTTACTATACCCGCTGCTGTAGCATTATAAACATTATTGTTACTCTTGCTCCCGTCGGGATAAATCTGACCCCTTCCTCTGTTCCCGCCTACATATATGGGATATTTTAAGAAGTGAGCATCTTTCTTAGTGGCAGGATCCGGGGAAAGAATAGGAAAGGTGATTTCACTATATTTCTGACCAGGAACAGGACCTATCACAAGAATATTTTTTTTAGTAGGGCGGTAACTTTGAAAAGACAGATTTCCTATCTTTTCTTTAATCTCGGGTGAAATACGATCGGGCGGGGCTAGTTCAAACCCCTCGGGTAAAATAAGAACAGCCCCCACATTCAAAGCTCCTTTTTTACCATTAGCAAGAACTTGTTTCACTTGCAGATCATAGGGAATTCGAACAACTGCTTCAAATACAGTATCCGGAAGTACCGCTTGTGGAACCTCGATATCCACGGGTTTATTAGCTAAATGGCAATTGGCACATACAATACGGCCGGTTGCTTCTCGTGGATTTTCATAACCCTGCTGTGCAAAAATGGGATAGGCATTTGAAACGGGTGCCTGAGTTATTATATATATGATGAGCGATAGGGAAATGGATCGAGTAATCTCTTTCTTTATCGACGAAAAGGTTTTTTTAGTTTGCATGGTCCAATCATTGATCCCGAAAATTTATACAATAAAAGTAGGTAGGTCGCCAATAGAGTTGCCTACCTATAATTTTGATATTTACTGAAAAAATTTTTCTGAAATATTGGAGAAATCCCTTTACTGGGTAGAAATAATAGGTACAATTTTCAATGTTTTGCTTATGTACAAAGTAACAAACAAATATTATAATTGGGCCGTTCGATCATTTTTCAGTCATTCATTGAATGATAAATCACTACAAGTGAAGGAGATACACGATTTAAATAACGAAAGATCCAATATTTAAAAATTGTATCTAAAATGACTGGAAAAGTAGAAACAAGACCGGATATAATTTGATCATTATGAGCAAATCCAAAATCTTTGTAGACAGAGCCAATCATTAATTCCCAACCGTGGGGCGAATGGAATCCTATACATAAATCAGTTAATAAAAGAATAGAAAAAGCCTTTATTGTGTCGCTTAAGTTATATAGGAATTCTTGAACCCAAGAGTTAAGAATAACAAGTTCTTCATTACCTATAATAGAATAACCACTTAGAATAACGAAACAGATTATATTTGTCGAGAAATGTAAAATTGTATGGATACGATCCTCATTGTGCATCTTGATCAATTGGGTCGTTTCTTTGTAGATTTCGACGCGAAGCTTTTGTAAATGCGTTTCTGGGTATTCCTTTATCATTTCCTCCAAACGAAGGAGTTCCTCTAAGTCTATGAATTTTTTTAGAATACTCTTTTCTTGAATATCATTCAAAAAAATTTCGGATTGCCTAATATTCCACCAATTAGTAATCCAAGATTCCAGACTTTTTTTAAATGAGAGAGAGATCCACCAAGGCAAAAATACTATAAATGCAAGATATAGAAGGGAAATAAATACTTTCTTTTTTGCCATTTTTTCGTCTGTGAATTTTTGAAGTTTTAATGAACTCACCCCATGCGTCGACTCTATATGATACTAATATTTGTATCAAGCATAAGTTATATCCCAACCCAAGCCATCGAGCCCATTAATCTATTTCGAAATTTTTATTTGTGATGCAGTAGAGTGGTTAGGTTAGTCCTTGAATCTAGAAAAAATACAGAAATAGAATAAGAAAGAGTTCGCTTCAAAGTAATATTAGTTGGATTTCGAAACGAAAGAACTCCCGTTTTATTAAAAAAAATGTCAAATATTTGAAAAAAAAAATGATGGACACACAAAATTTCGTTTTAGAGTTGCTTCATATACGTTTACTTTGGCTTGAATAGGCAGGCATTCAGAACAAACTTCCGTTAAGTTATGGTATAAAAAAAAAGAGAGTTCTTGAGTTTTTTCCCTTTTGCAAAGTATTCATTTTTCAGTTCCTTTTTTCTTCATTTTTCAGTTCCTTTTTTCAAAATACTTCAATTGGTACGCGCAAGAAATAGGCCAATTCAGCAGCTTTTTGCTCAATTTCTCGTGGAGTCAAATTCTCATCAGTACGTGTCAAGGGAATGGCCCCCTGGCCTCTGATTTCCATATAAAGAACCCGACGAGCAAAAAGACCCTCTTTATTTTCTATTCTGATAGACTGAATATCTTTCATAAGGAATCGCAGGAATATGCGACGGTTTTTTCCAGGAAATCCCCAACGAAAAATACACACTACGCCCTCTTTTATATCAAATCGATCATAACCACTACCTACATTCCACGAAATTGTGCACCACAAGTAGGAGCTAATAAAGAGACCCGCGATCCCATAGAAAGACATCACGATCCCCTGTGGAAAAAAATTTATTTGCTGAGAAGGAAACAAAGATATAAAATTCCTACCAAAATAACTGGAGGTTCCAACCAATACAAACCCTAATGAACCTAAAAAAAGAATGAGGGCCCAACCGAAATTACTTATTTTTCGAGATCCCGCTATAAGTTCTATCCATATACGTTCTGATCGCCAACTCATACTCTCACTAGACCTAGTTGCATTTTATTGGAATTGGAAGAATAACAAAAAGAAATTTTAGTTTACTTTTTTTTGTTTCCGAAGTAACTCTCATCAACCAGCACTACTATAGATGTGAAACTTTTATTTTAGAAAAATTCATCGAATTACTTAGATCCAAACTAAAATAATAACATCTCTTTCGTATGATTTCCTATAGATATCCACATATAGATATATTCACTTTACATTTCCGAAACTCTCCCCGCTACCGATCCATTTGAAATTGTTATAATTAATTTACCCATATATCATGTTTACACACATACATAAGAGTTTATGCTCGAAAGAAGCCAGATGTTATACCATATTCTACTAAATAGATAGGGGTGTTATGATCAAAGTAAGTCTTGAAAAAAAAAAAAATGGATACAGAGTTGTCCCTATAGTATCTAAAAGATTTTGTTTTTTTGAACATGAAGAAATAAAGAAACCATTGCAATTGCCGGAAATACTAAGCCCACTAAAGGCACAAAAATAGAGGGAAAGCTGTTGAGAGTTATCATTGAGTGGGTACCTCGATTTAATATTTGTACCTGTTATTTTTATTTATTGCTTTATATTTTATATTACTATTTTTATTTTTTTATTTTAACCTTATATTCTTATTAAAGATATTTTATAATTCATATATATTCATATATAATAATTATATTTATATAATATATATAATTATTATATTTTATATATAGTAATTATACCTAAGTGAGTATATACTTAAATAAGGAATATATAAGTATATGTTTTAATAATTTTTTTTTGAATAAATACTTATAAAAAAATGTGTAAATAAACGGACTTATTCACCCTTCTACACGTTTCTACACGAAATATATGTATGTACCTTTTTTTTATTCCTATTTTTAGTTATTTTCGTGCTCTTATCTTATAATTTAATAATTTTCATTTCAAAAAATTTATTCCGTTTTATTAATTATTAAATTAATAAATAAATTAAAACTCTACTCTACAGTTC